TATGTTTTCTCATATGAATCTCTTGTCTCCAGCTATTGGGGATCCCGTTTCCGTACCAACTCAAGATATGCTTATCGGACTCTATGTATTAACGATCGGGAATCCCCGAGGTATTTGTGCAAATAGGTATAATAAATATAATCCTAATTGCATAAGCTATAAAAAGGGAACAGTTGATAATAATTACTGTAAGTATACAAAGGAGCCATATTTTTCAAGTTCTTATGATGCACTTGGAGCTTATCGGCAGAAACGAATCCTTTTAGATAGTCCTTTGTGGCTCCGGTGGAAACTAGATCAATGCGTTGTTGGCTCAAGGGAAGTTCCCATTGAAGTTCAATATGAATCTTTTGGTAATTATAATGAGATTTATAAGCATTATCGAATAATAGGAAGTGTAAAAAGAGAAATTCGTTGTACATACATTCGAACTACTGTAGGTCATCTTTCTTTTTATCGAGAGATAGAAGAAGCTATACAGGGGTTTTGGCGAGCCTACTCGCTATCTAACTCATGCTAAAAACTAAGAAATTCTATTAACGATGCCCATACTCGTGATAATTCGGAGCTCTCCAATCTTACTGGTATAATGATCTCTTCATTTCTGTGTGAATCAAGATTGAGGAAAGGAAGTTTTCAAATCACTGACCCAGGCCCATCGTGGAATCTTACTCAGCAGAATATGGAGGTCCTTATGGCAGAACGGACCGACCTGGTCTTTCACAATAAGGTGATAGATGGAACTGCTATGAAACGACTTATTAGCAGATTAATAGATCATTTCGGAATGGCATATACATCACATATCCTGGATCAAGTGAAGACTTTGGGTTTCCAGCGAGCCACTGCTACATCTATCTCATTAGGAATTGATGATCTTTTAACAATTCCTTCTAAGGGGTGGTTAGTTCAAGACGCTGAACAACAAAGTCTTCTTTTAGAGAAAAACTACCATTATGGGAATGCACACGTGGTAGAAAAATTACGTCAATCCATTGAGATATGGTATGCTACAAGTGAGTATTTGAGACAAGAAATGAATCCTAATTTTTGGATGACTGATCCCTCTAATCCAGTCCATCTAATGTCCTTTTCAGGGGCTAGAGGAAATGCATCTCAAATACACCAATTAGTAGGTATGAGAGGATTAATGTCGGATCCTCAAGGACAAATGATTGATTTACCCATTCAAAGCAATTTACGGGAAGGGCTTTCTTTGACAGAATATATAATTTCTTGCTACGGAGCCCGCAAAGGAGTTGTAGATACTGCTGTACGAACATCAGATGCTGGATACCTCACGCGTAGACTTGTTGAAGTAGTTCAACACATTCTTGTACGTAGAACGGATTGTGGTACTATCCGAGGTATTTCCGTGAGTCCTCGAAATGGGATGACGGAAAAGATTTTTGTCCAAACACTGATTGGTCGTGTATTAGCAGACGATATATATATTGGTCTACGATGCATTGCCGCTCGAAATAAAGATATTGGAATTGGACTTGTTAATCGATTCATAACCTTTCGAGCACACCCAATATATATTCGAACCCCTTTTACTTGCAGGAGTACATCTTGGATCTGTCAATTATGTTATGGCCGGAGTCCTACTCATGGTGACCTGGTCGAGTTGGGAGAAGCCGTAGGCATTATTGCGGGTCAATCAATTGGGGAACCGGGGACTCAACTAACATTAAGAACTTTTCATACCGGCGGAGTATTCACGGGTGGTACTGCCGAACATGTACGAGCGCCCTCTAATGGAAAAATCAAATTTGATGAGGATTTGGTTCATCCCACACGTACTCGTCATGGGCATCCTGCTTTTTTATGTTTTATAGACTTGCATGTAACTATTGAGAGTCAAGATATTCTACATAATGTGAATATTCCAACAAAAAGTTTGATTTTAGTTCAAAATGAGCAATATGTAGAATCAGAACAAGTGATTGCCGAGATTCGTGCCGGAACGTCCACTTTTCTTTTGAAAGAGAGGGTTCGGAAACATATTTATTCTGAGTCAGAAGGAGAAATGCACTGGAGTACTGATGGCTATCATGCAACCGAATATCCATATAGTAATGTTCATATATTACCAAAAACAAGTCATTTATGGATATTAGCAGGAGGTCTATGCAGATCCAATATAATGTCTTTTTCACTCCACAAGGATCAAGATCAAATGAATGCTAATTTTTCTTCTGTCGAAGAAAGATATATCTTTGATCTCTCACCGACTGATGATCAAGTCAGACATAAATTGTTGGATACTCTTGGTAGAAAAGATAGGGAAATTCTCGACTATTCAAGACCTTATCGAATCATATCCAAGGGTCATTGGAATCTCATAGAGCCTTCTACTTATACTCGTCATGAGAGCTCCTTGGCGAAAAAGCGCAGAGATAGATTCGTGATTTCCTTACAATATGATCAAGAACAAGAAAAGAAACTAATGCCCTGTTTTGGTATTTCGATTAAAATACCTATAAGTGGTATTTTACGTAGAAATAGTATTCTTGCTTATTTTGATGATCCGCGATATAGAAGAAGCAGTTCGGGAATTACTAAATATGGGATTGTTGAAGTAGATTCAATCGTAAAAAAAGAGGATTTGATTGAGTATCGAGGAGCAAAAGTATTTAGTCCGAAATACCAAATGCAAATGAAAGTAGATCGATTTTTTTTCATTCCCGAGGAAGTGTATATCTTACCCGGATCTTCGACCATAATGGTCCGGAACAATAGTATCGTTGGAGTAGATACGCGACTTGCTTTAAATATGAATACAAGAAGTCGAGTAGGTGGATTAGTCCGAGTGGATAGAAAAAAGAAGAGTATAGAACTGAAGATCTTTTCTGGAGATATTCATTTTTCTGGAGAGGTGGATAAAATATCTAGTCACAGTGGTCTTTTGATACCACCAGGAATGAAAAAAAGATATCCTAAAGGATCAAAAAGATTGAGAAATTGGATCTATGTCCAACGGATTACACCTACAAAAAAAAAGCATTTTGTCTTGGTTCGGCCCGTAGTCACATATGAAATAGCTGATGGGATAAATTTAGCAACACTTTTCTCTCAGGATCTCTTGAAGGAAGAGGATAATGCCCAACTTCGAATTGTCAATTATATACTTTATGGAAATGGCAAGTCGATTCGAGGAATTTCTCACACAAGTATTCAATTAGTTCGGGCTTGCTTAGTATTGAATTGGGACCAAGAAAAAAAGGGTTCTATAGAAAAAGAGGTTCATGCCTCTTTTGTTGAAATAAGGGCAAAAGATCTGCTTCGTTGTTTCATCCAAATTGAGTTAGTAAAGTCCACTATTTCGTATACCGTAAAAAGGTATGATATGGCAGGTTCAGCATTGATTTCTCATAATGGATTAGATCGTACCCATATCAATCCTTTTGATTCCAAGGTGAAGATTCAATCATTTCCCCAGCATCAGGGAACTCTTGGTACGTTGTTGAATCAAAATAAGGAATGCCAATCCTTCAGTATTTTGTCATCATCCAATTGTTCTCGAACTGGCCCCTTCAATACTTCGAGATACAATGATTCAACAAAAGAATCGGATCCCATGACTTCAATTAGGGACTTGTTGGGTCCTTTAGGTACTATTGCGCCTAAAATAGTAAATCTTCGTTCATCTTACTATTTAAGAACTTATAATCAAGTCTTTTTAAAGAAAGATTTTTCACTTGAAGATTTTCAACAGACTTTACAAGTGATTCAAGTATTTCCATTTCAATACTGTTTCCTAGATGAAAATAGTAGGATTTATAATCCCGATTCACGCAGTAACATCATTCTTAATTCATTCCTTTTGAATTGGTGTTTTCTCCATCACGATTATTGTGAAGAGGCATGGACAATAATTAGCCTTGGACAATTCCTTTGTGAAAATGTATGTCTATTTAAATACGGATCACACATAAGAAAATCTGGTCAAATTTTAATTGTTCATGTTGACTCTTTAGTTATAAGATCAGCTAAGCCCTATTTGGTCACTTCAGGAGCAACTATTCATGGCCATTATGGGGAAACCTTTCATGAAGGAGATACATTAATTACATTTATATATGAAAAATTGAGATCCGGTGACATAACGCAAGGCCTTCCAAAAGTGGAACAGATCTTAGAAGTTCGTTCAATTGATTCAATATCGATGAACCTCGAAAGAATAGTTGAAGATTGGGACGAACGTATCCGAAGGATTCTTGGGATTCCCTGGGGATTCTTGATTGGAGCTGAACTAACCATAGTTCAAAGTCGTATCTCTTTGATTAATAAGATCCAAAAGGTTTATCGATCCCAGGGGGTACAGATTCATAATAGACATATAGAGATTATTGTACGTCAAGTAACATCAAAAGTGTTGGTTTCAGAAGATGGAATGTCTAATGTTTTTTTACCTGGGGAATTGATTGGATTGTTGCGAGCAGAGCGAGCAGGTCGTGTTTTGGACGAAGCGATCTGTTATCGGGCAATCTTATTGGGAATAACGAAGTCATCTCTGAATACTCAGAGTTTCATATCCGAAGCGAGTTTTCAAGAAACTGCTCGAGTTTTAGCAAAAGCTGCTCTACGAGGTCGTATCGATTGGTTGAAAGGACTGAAAGAGAACGTTGTTCTGGGGGGTATTATACCGGTTGGTACCGGATTCAAAAAATTAGTGCATCGTTCAAAGCAAGACAAAAACATTCATTTAAAAATCAAAAGGAAGAATCTATTCGAATTGAAAATGAGAGATATTTTGTTATACCATAGAGAATTATTTTGTTCTTGTGCCCCAAACATTTTCCATGAGAAACCAGACCAATCATTTACGTAATGTGATTTATTAATTCCTAACAAGAGGTTCATTCTTTTTACTTGAACTCTCTGGTCCGATTATGGATTTCGTGATAAATGAAATAAGAAATCAAGAATGAGATTCCTGTTTTGGGTCGTAGATCAATGGTCAATCCCGGTAGAAGGTTCCGTCGGAACAATTATTTATTTCACAGGGTACTGAATCTCTTAAAAAAAAAGAAAGAAAAGAAAAATAAAAGACAAAGAGAAAGTGTGGAAAAATGGGAAGACGATATTGGAACATAAATTTGGAAGAAATGATGGAAGCAGGAGTTCATTTTGGTCATGGTACTAATAAATGGAATCCTAGAATGGCTCCTTACATCTCTGCAGAGCGTAAAGGTATTCATATTACAAATCTTACTAAGACTGCTCGTTTTTTATCAGAAGCCTGCGATTTAGTTTTTGATGCAGCAAGTAGGGGGAAAAAATTCTTAATCGTTGGCACCAAAAAGAAAGCAGCGGATTTAGTAGCATCAGCAGCAATAAGGGCTCGATGTCATTATGTTAATAAAAAATGGCTTGGTGGTATGTTAACGAATTGGTCTACTACAGAAACAAGACTTCAGAAGTTCAGGGATTTAAGAGCAGAGCAAAAGATGGGGAAACTCAACCGTCTCTCAAAAGGAGATGCAGCAATGTTGAAGAGAAAGTTATCTACCTTTCAAACATATCTGGGCGGGATCAAATATATGACGGGATTGCCCGATATTGTAATTATCGTTGATCAGCAAGAAGAATATACGGTTCTTAGAGAATGTGTCATTTTGGGTATTCCGACGATTTGTTTAATCGATACAAATTGTGACCCAGATCTTGCAGATATTTCTATTCCGGCCAACGATGATTCTATAGCTTCGATTCGATTGATCCTTAACAAATTAGTATCTGCAATTTGTGAGGGCTGTTCTAGTTCTATAAAAAATGGTTGATTTTCTTCTCATTAATCTTATCATTAACAAAGAAGAAGATTAGTTCGTTTTTGGCGAACTCTCTTTGATTGTTACTATTTTGATTTGCATTTTTTGGAGTTTGAACTATGTTTTTAATATTTAAATTGAAAAGAGAAAATAATTGGTATTCTTTTATGTGATTTCTTGGTATCCTAAATATACGATTCATAACCGAAATTTATGAATAAGATTGAGAAAGAGATGGTTTAATCAAGATAATCCCTTTTTTAGAGTTTGATTTATGTTAGAGGACGATATGAATGTTATACCATGTTCCATTAAGACACTCGAGGGGTTATACGATATATCAGGTGTAGAAGTAGGCCAACATTTATATTGGCAAATAGGAGGTTTACAGATTCATGCCCAAGTACTTATCACTTCTTGGGTTGTAATTGCTATCTTATTAGGTTCAGTCATCATATCTGTTCGGAATCCACAAACCATTCCGACCGACGGTCAGAATTTCTTCGAATATGTCCTTGAATTTATTCAAGACTTGAGCAGAACTCAGATTGGAGAGGAGTATGGTCCTTGGGTTCCATTTATTGGAACGATGTTCCTATTTATTTTTGTTTCTAACTGGTCAGGTGCTCTTTTACCGTGGAAAATCATAAAGCTACCTCATGGAGAGTTAGCTGCGCCCACGAATGATATAAATACTACTGTTGCTTTAGCTTTACCCACGTCAGTGGCATATTTCTATGCGGGCCTTAGCAAAAAAGGATTGGGATATTTCGGTAAATACATTCAACCAACTCCAATACTTTTACCAATTAATATCCTAGAAGATTTTACAAAACCTTTATCTCTGAGTTTTCGACTTTTCGGGAATATATTGGCTGATGAATTAGTGGTTGTTGTTCTTGTTTCTTTAGTGCCTTCAGTAGTTCCTATACCTGTCATGTTTCTTGGATTATTTACAAGCGGTATTCAAGCCTTGATTTTTGCAACTTTGGCTGCGGCTTATATAGGTGAATCCATGGAGGGTCATCATTGACTAATTTTCGAAATAGTCTTATCCCAATTCAAGCAATGCGTGGGGTTCGATATGATCCACTGGGTTGTAGAAGAAAATGCAAATAGCTACATGTATATATTAAGAAAGATGGATGATATTGCAGAATTTGGAAGAGAAAGAAAAAGAAGGTTTGGGCATCCTAATATCCTAATCCTAGTACATATACATATATTAGTACATATATATATATATATATATATTCTTTTAATATTCTTTAATAATTTAATATTCTTTAATAATTCTTTAAATATTCTTTAATAAATAATTCTTTAAATATTCTTTAATATCCTTTGAACTTTTAATATTTTTTTAATGTCTATGAGCATCAATACTTATGTATATCTCGAAAGATGGTTACAGAATACGATTTGATAGAATTAAAAGTACAGGTGATATACATTATAGAAGAAGAAAGGTATATGTTATTTCATAGTTAGATAGGAGAATTCTCCCCTATCTCTTTTCCACTGCATTTATATGAATTCCCATATAAGTCCTCTTTCTATTTTGTCTGTTATTGTGAATTGAATGAAAGAGAAAGAATAGAAGAGTTTATAAACAAGGGAACGCAATAACTAAAACCGTATACATATACATATATATTTACTATATTTACATAAAACTCCATCATAGGTAGAAAGGAAAAACGGTATATCGAAATAGTTTCGACAATTCAGTAATATTATGAATTCCTTTTGTAGTTTTGAGTTACCTCGACCCGATATCTTTTAGTGATAAAGATCAAGAAATAAGGATATAAGTATAAGAAAGAAGTGTAGTAGAGTAAATAGTCAAAATAGAAGAGAAGTCGAAAAAGAAGTATATTAAGTACTAATTCATTGGTTGGTTGTATCATTAACCATTTTTTTTTTGGTGCGAGGAACTTATCATGAATCCACTCATTTCTGCTGCTTCCGTTATTGCTGCTGGATTGGCTGTAGGGCTTGCTTCTATCGGACCTGGGGTTGGTCAAGGTACTGCTGCGGGACAAGCTGTAGAAGGTATTGCGAGACAACCAGAAGCAGAGGGTAAAATACGAGGTACTTTATTGCTTAGTCTGGCTTTTATGGAAGCTTTAACAATTTATGGACTGGTCGTGGCATTAGCTCTTTTATTTGCAAATCCTTTTGTTTAATGTTCAATTTCATCGTAGAATTGAAATGTAAAAAATAAAGAGGCACCTATCATTTCTCTTATTTTATTGACTCGGATTTGCCCTTCGTTCCTTCGAATTATAGCAACACTTTACTCCTACAACTCCTTATTTTTTACTTTGTGCTTTGTATTGGTATTGTATATATTTGTATATGTATATTAGGAGGCATTTCAACAAAGGAGATTTCTCACGATTGACACGAGGTCTCGGAACTAGCTTAAATTTCTTAAGCACTAAGTATTTTATTGAAAACTTCATTAAAAAAAGATAATAATAATAACATAACCATAATTAAGGAATTTGAGAATTCTCAAATTCCATTCAGATTAAGAATAATAAGCGGAGTGATACAAAAAGAACTCTGTTCTTTGTTAGTCCTATCTATAAAGGGAGAGCATATGAAAAATATAACCGATTCTTTTGTTTCCGTGGAGCACTGGCCATCCGCTGGTAGTTTCGAGTTTAATACCGATCTTTTAGCAACAAATCCAATAAATCTAAGCGTAGTGCTGGGTGTATTGATCTTTTTTGGAAAGGGAGTGTGTGCGAGTTGTGTATTTCAAGAATAGGTTGGATTTCACCGGCTGCACTTTCTTTATATTTATAGCAGAAATAGGAAAAAGGGTGCACAATCTCGACGAATTACTTCGGAATTGGATTTAATTAAGAAATCATATGTAAGAACCATAGCATTTCGTGACTAATTGGTAAATGAATTTTGATTCTCTATCAACCAATGATGTTGAGGTCTTTTACATGGTTAAAGATAAATTTTTTGAAGTCTAGGCACATTATAGCATGGTACTCTTTCTACCGCTACGTTAGTACCGAAATGGTTAAAAAAATGATAAAAATCAAAAAAGAATGATTGGGAATTTATCCGATGTTGAACACTCATATGGATAAACATTAACTAGAAAGATGGGTATCTTCTCCCTTTTTTATCCACTGTCGAATCGACGACCTATGTATTGTATTTGTATAAAAAAGAGGATTCTTTGGATGAGAAAATCGAAATCTCATTCTCATAATAATGAGAATGAAGTGATGAAGTTCAGAATTCTATTCAATTCTCTTTCTATTCTATTATAATTTTGATCTAAATTTTCATAGCATAGAAAGAATAGAATTCTTTCTTTTATTGAAAATTTTAATAAGTTGTAAATAAAGAACAAATAAAGAAACAACTTTGCTGACAATCTTTTATTTCTTGTCTGGTCTGAAGAGTCCTCCTAAGATTCTGATGTTAGATCAGTTTCGATATCTTTGAATACTAATACGAACAGAAAAGAGAGGATAGGCTCATTCCATTCAAAGATCTGGGAATGCCCATCAAAGAAAAGAGAAAAGAAACAATTGAGCGTGAGAGCCAAATGAATCGAAAGATTCATGTTTGGTTCGGGAAGAGATATGATAGTTGTGAAATGAATGGAAAGATAATCTACTTTCATTAAATGATTTATTAGATAAGCGAAAACAGAGGATCTTGAGTACTATTCGAAATTCAGAAGAATTACGTGAAGGGGCCATTGAACAGCTCGAAAGAGCTCGGTTTCGATTACGGAAAGTGAAAATCGAAGCAGATGAGTATCGAACGAATGGATACTCTGAGATAGAGCAAGAAAAAGTCAATTTGATTAATGCTACTTGCAATAGTTTGGAACGATTAGAAGATTACAAAAACGAGACTCTTTTTTTTGAACAACAAAGAGCAATTAATCAGGTCCGACAACAAGTTTTGCAACAAGCATTACAAAGAGCTCTAGGAACTTTGAATAGTTGTTTGAATAGCGAATTACATTTTCGTACCATCAGTGCTAATATTGGTATCCTCGGGTCCGTGGAAGAAATAACTGATTAGCCTTTATACTCTAGTTTAGAGTTTAGGTATCATTTTTTCCCTTTCCTTCCGAAAAAGAAAGGAGAGAGAGATACTAATGGGAACCCTTCGAGCTGACGAAATTAGCAATATTATCCGCGAACGCATCGAGCAATATAATAGAGAAGTAAAGA